AATAAGATGCCTGATTAAAGGATTATTTTGATAGAATAAATCAAGTATTAATAACAAATACTCTTATTAATAAAAAATTGCCCCAGGGACGTAAAATTGTAATATATGAATTTAAATTCATATTATGATCCCCCACATAATATTTATGTAAATTTATAAATTAATTATCACAAATATAGATATAATCACATGAATAAATATGATCTCAATAAATAAAATTATGAATTATAAATTTATTAATCTGAAATTCATCAATTTGAAAATATATATTTATGTAAATTTATAAATTAATTATCACAAATATAGATATAATCACATGAATAAATATGATCTCAATAAATAAAATTATGAATTATAAATTTATTAATCTGAAATTCATCAATTTGAAAATATATATTTATGTAAATTTATAAATTAATTATCACAAATATAGATATAATCACATGAATAAATATGATCTCAATAAATAAAATTATAAATTATAGAATTAAACTATATCTATTAAGATCAAAACTTAAGGTGCATCATACACTAAAATATAGAATAATAAGCTAACTAAGCTATCAGGTTCATACCCTGCTTATAGAGGTCTATCTTAATCCTCTTTATTCTACATAAATAAAAGCAAACTATTATTTTTTTTAATTACAATATATGGAACTATTTTAACTTTATCATCTAATAGATGAATCAGAATATGAATAGGAATAGAAATGAATATAATTGCCTTTATCCCTTTAATAAATAGAAAAAATAAAACATCCTCAGAAGCCATAATAATTTATTTATTAGTTCAAAGAATAAGAAGAATAATATTTATATTTTCAATTATAATATTTAACTTAACAATATATAGTATATTTATAAACATAGTAACAATTAGATTATTAATCAAACTAGGAGCGTCCCCTTTCCATTTATGATTACCAGAAATTCTAACTAAAATGAGATGAACCAACAGAGCTATTTTAATAACTTGGCAAAAAATTGCCCCTTTAAGAGTACTAAATAATATAGTATATGATAATAAAATTATATGTTTATCAATTATTTTATGCGTATCAATAGGAGCACTAGGAGGATTAAATCAAATATCTCTACGAAAAATTATAGGATACTCATCAATTAATCATTTAGGGTGAATATTATCCTTAAGAAAAGTAAAAAATAACTGAATAAATTACTTAATTATTTACACCATCATAGTTGCAATAATATGTTGAATATTCCATCAATATAATATAGTTCATATTAACCAAGTAAATAATATAGATATAACTCTAACAGAAAAAATAACATATTTAATATCAATAATAAGATTAGGAGGGTTACCTCCCTTTTTAGGATTTTTACCTAAATGATTAACAATTCAAACATTAATTATAGACAAAATATATGTTATAATCACAATCATAATTATATGTAGACTACTAAGATTATTCTATTATATACGAACTATAACTAAAATAATATTATCTTTTTCAATAATAAACAAATGAGTAGTAACTAAATCAAATATGATAATTATTAATATAATAACAATTGTTAATATAAGATTACCATTAATATTAATTATAAATATAATTTAGTTTATGATAAACTTAAAAGTTTTAAGTTAAATTTAAACTATTAACCTTCAAAGTTAAATATATGTATAATAAGCATAAGCTTTAAGGGTTAATTATATTTACCTAACTTTAGAATTGCAGTCTAATATCATAATTTTTGACTATAAAGCCATGATAAGAGGTGTAACCACCATAAATAAATTTACAATTTATCGCCTTAAACTTCAGCCACCTTATCTAATTGAATAAATGATTATATTCAACTAATCACAAAGACATTGGAACCCTTTACTTTTTATTTGGAATATGAGCAGGAATAGTAGGGACTGCTATAAGATGAATCATCCGAATTGAACTAGGACAACCAGGAACATTCATTGGAGATGACCAAATTTATAATGTAATCGTCACAGCTCACGCATTCGTAATAATCTTCTTCATAGTTATACCTATTATAATTGGAGGTTTCGGAAACTGACTTGTCCCTTTAATAATTGGAGCCCCTGATATAGCTTTTCCTCGAATAAACAATATAAGATTCTGATTATTACCACCCTCTTTATCTTTACTATTAATATCAAGAATAGTAGAAATAGGAGCAGGAACTGGATGAACTGTATACCCTCCTCTATCGAGAAATCTGGCACATAGAGGAGCATCTGTTGATTTAGCAATTTTCTCACTACACCTTGCTGGTGTGTCCTCTATCTTGGGGGCAGTAAACTTTATTTCTACTATTATAAATATACGCCCTACAGGGATAAAACCTGAACGAATGCCCTTATTCGTATGATCAGTAGGAATTACTGCCTTATTATTATTATTATCCTTGCCAGTTCTAGCAGGAGCAATTACAATATTATTAACAGATCGAAACTTTAATACCTCATTCTTCAACCCCTCAGGGGGAGGGGATCCTATCCTATACCAACATTTATTCTGATTCTTTGGACACCCTGAAGTTTATATTTTAATCCTCCCTGGATTTGGATTAATTTCCCATATTATTATACAAGAAAGTGGTAAACTAGAAACATTTGGAGCTTTAGGAATAATCTATGCAATACTAGCAATTGGATTACTGGGATTTATTGTATGAGCCCACCACATATTCACAGTAGGAATAGACGTAGATACTCGAGCCTACTTTACATCAGCTACTATGATCATCGCAGTCCCAACAGGAATTAAAATTTTCAGATGATTAGCAACATTACACGGAATAAAAATACACTATTCACCATCAGTAATATGAGCCTTAGGATTCGTATTCTTATTCACTATTGGAGGGCTAACTGGAGTAATTTTAGCAAATTCATCAATTGACATTATTTTACACGACACTTATTATGTAGTAGCCCATTTCCACTATGTATTATCCATAGGAGCAGTATTCGCAATTATAGGGAGATTTATTCAATGATTCCCTTTATTCACTGGACTTACTATAAAGCCTAAATGACTAAAAACACAATTTATTGTTATATTCCTAGGAGTAAACATAACATTTTTCCCTCAACACTTCTTAGGATTAGCAGGAATACCACGACGGTATTCAGACTACCCTGATAGATTTACAGGATGAAATATTATCTCATCAATTGGATCAACTTTATCAATTATTAGAATCATTATATTTATTACAATTTTATGAGAAAGAATAACAGCAAAACGTGTAGTAATTTTCGCAATAAATATAACTTCAAGTATTGAATGAATACAAAATACACCTCCAGCAGAACACTCATATGCTGAATTACCTATTATCTCCTCATATCTAATATGGCAGATTAGTGCAATGAACTTAAACTTCATATATAAAGATAATCAATCTTTTATTAGAAATAGCAACATGAGGAACTTTTCTCTTACAAGATGCAAATTCACCTTTAATAGAACAACTCACATTTTTCCATGATCATACAATAATAATTTTAACTATAATCACTATTTTAGTAGCTTATGTAATAATAACATTATTTAATAATAAACTCATTAATCGGTACCTCCTAGAAGGACAAACGATTGAACTAGTATGAACTATTTTACCTGCTATTACATTAATATTTATTGCATTACCTTCATTACGATTATTATATATAATAGATGAAATAAATAATCCTATAATAACAATCAAAGTTATTGGACACCAGTGATACTGAAAATATGAATATTCTGATTTCCAAGACTTAGAATTTGACTCATATATAATACCTCTCAACGAAATAGAAAATAATGGATTTCGCCTACTAGATGTAGATAACCGAACTGTTTTACCCATAAATTCACAAATTCGCTTGCTTGTAACAGCAGCAGATGTAATTCACTCATGAGCAGTACCAGCATTAGGAATTAAAATCGACGCTGTACCAGGACGACTAAACCAAGGAACTATTAACATTGAACGGCCAGGTCTAATATATGGGCAATGTTCCGAAATTTGCGGAGCAAATCATAGATTTATACCTATTGTAGTAGAAAGAACACCAATAAAAAACTTCATTACATGACTTAAATCATCATTAAGTGGCTGAAAATTCAAAGCATTGGTCTCTTAAACCAAAATATAGTAATTAGTAACTACTCTTAATGGCCTTAGGATTTAGTTTAAAAAAAAACATTAATTTGTCAAATTAAAGATATTATGAATTAATAATTCTAACTACATGCCCCAAATAGCTCCCTTATATTGAGAAATTCTTTTCATCATATTTATTATTAGAATAGTAATTATAAGAATAATTATCTTCCATTATCCTAAAATTTACACAAATAAAAATAGATATAATAATCCAACTATTAAAAATATTAATTGAAAGTGATAACTAACCTATTCTCAGCATTTGACCCCTCTACCAGTATACAACTGTCTTTAAATTGAATAAGTACATTTATTGGCTTAATAATTATTCAATGATCTTTTTGATTATTACCAAATCGATACAGAATATTATTTAACATTATTATTAATAAATTACATGAAGAATTTAAATTATTATTAGGCCTTAATAACAAAGGATCAACCTTAATAGCAATCACCTTATTTATATTTATTATTTTTAATAATGCAATAGGATTATTACCCTACGTATTCACTAGATCAAGACACTTGGTATTTACAATAGCAATAGCCCTCCCTTTATGACTGAGAATTATAATATTTGGTTGAATTCATAATACAAATCATATATTTACCCATCTAGTCCCTATAGGAACACCTGCAGTACTTATGCCCTTTATAGTATTAATTGAAACTATTAGAAATCTAATTCGACCTGGAAGATTAGCAGTACGTTTAACTGCAAATATAATTGCTGGGCACCTATTAATAAGATTATTAGGAAATAACTCTATTACAGTTAACAATATAATCTTGCCTTTTATTGTAATATTCCAAATACTACTAATAATATTTGAAACAGCAGTAGCCTTTATTCAAGCTTATGTATTCTCAGTGTTAAGAACTTTATATGCTAGAGAAGTTTAAAATATGAAACTACATAAAAATCATCCATATCACTTAGTAGATTATAGACCTTGACCATTAACAGGTTCAATCGGGGCCATGACCTTAACATCAGGAATAGTAGTATGATTCCATATAAATAATTTATATCTATTCATATTAGGAGTGATAATCTTAATATTAACCATAATACAATGATGACGGGATATTGTACGAGAAGCCACATTTCAAGGTATACATACTATCAAAGTAACTAACGGTTTAAAAATTGGAATAATTTTATTTATTATCTCTGAAGTATTCTTTTTTATTTCCTTTTTCTGAGGATTTTTCCACAGAAGATTAGCACCAACTATTGAAATTGGAATAAATTGACCTCCTAAGGGCATCCAAGTATTTAACCCTATAGAAATCCCCTTATTAAATACTATAATTTTATTATGCTCTGGATTAACAGTAACATGAGCCCACCACAGAATTATAGAAAATAATTATAGTCAAGCCACAAAAAGACTAACTATTACTGTGATTTTAGGGGTTTATTTTACAATATTACAAGCCTACGAATATATAGAATCAAGATTCTGCATTAGAGATTCAGTGTATGGTTCATGTTTTTTTATAGCAACAGGATTCCACGGAATTCATGTAATAATTGGAACTATTTTCCTGATAACTTGTTTAATTCGACATATAATGTGTCACTTCTCAAAGAGTCATCACTTTGGATTTGAAGCAGCCGCATGATATTGACATTTCGTAGATGTAGTATGATTATTCTTATACATTTCTATTTACTGATGAGGAAGATATCTTTTTAGTATAATTTAATTATGTTTGACTTCCAATCAAAAGATCTTAATTAAGAAAAGATAATAATAAAAGTAATAATCTCAATAACTTTAGCATTTATAATTTCCTTGTTATTAATATTGTTATGCACTGTCATTTCTAAATCTTCAATCAAAGATCGAGAAAAAATATCTCCATTTGAATGTGGATTTGATCCTTTAAATTCTCCTCGGTCCCCTTTCTCCATCCAATTCTTTTTAATCGCAGTACTATTCCTTATTTTCGATATTGAAATCGCTATTCTGTTACCCATCATTATTACTATAAAATGAAATATAACAAGCATATGAATCCTAACAATTATAAGATTTATTATTATTTTAATTATAGGACTATATTATGAATGAAAAAATGGAGTACTAGAATGATCTAAATAAATTACTTAAATATAAGGGAGAGCAGTTAAAAAGAGGGGTCGTAGTTAAATTAACATTTAATTTGCAATTAAAAAATACTACTCAATAATAGTCTTCCTCATCAGATAATGAAGTAAAAATTACAACTAGTTTCGACCTAGTAGTCAGAGAAATAATTAATAATTCTCCTTATCTAATTCTGTAATTAGATGAAGCCAAAGGTAGAGGCATTTCACTGTTAATGAAATAATTGATTATAAATTAATCCAACTAAAAGAAAATGGAGTTCTAAAAGAAGCTGCTAACTATCTTTTAAAGCGGTTAAATTCCGTTTATTTTCTTTATTTATATAGTTTAATTAAAACATTTCATTTTCAATGAAAAAATAAATAAATTATTTTATAAATATCTAAGGAGATACAATATCTCAAACTAATAGCTTCAATATTAAATTATACATTTTAATTACTTAGATTAATTATAGGAATAGTAAAAATAAACTAACAAAAAGAAAAGTTAATAAAAATAACTTAATACTATTAAATTGATAGTTAGTTATAAAGGTACTAATATAGTTAGAGAAAATAGATATGGAACTTGATATAATATATTCCCCTCACCCCGAGTCTATAAATAAATTTAAAGACTTAGATAAAAATAAAGTATCAGAGTATATTATATAGGTGCTAAAATTAGGTATAAATCATATATTACTTAAAAAATTAACAAAAAAATTAGAAGTTAAACCCAGAATACCTTCACCAGTTAATAAACAAGAAGACTCATAACCCAGTCAACCTCCTAAAGATACAAATAATAAAGGTATAAGCTTACATTCCAGAGAAAACACCAACAATAAAGGACAAGGAGTCAATAACCAAGAAAGAATTGAACCACATGAAATAGCTATAAAAGTTAAAAAGATTATTGAAATATTTATATTTAAATCCTCAAAAAATGACTGAAAAGGGAATAAACCTCTATTATTTGTAACACAATAATAAATTAAGCGAAAGCTATAGCAAGCAGTTAGACCCACAGAAACATAAAAAATAAGATAAATAAATAAATTAAAATAATCTATAGACATAGATTCCAAAATCAAGTCCTTTCTATAAAAACCTGATAAAAAAGGTAAGCCACACAAAGATAAATTAGAAATACAAAAGCAAGAACAAGTATAAGGTATAAAATTAATTATATACCCTATATGTCGAATATCCTGGCTATCACTCATACAATGAATCATTAATCCAGCACACAAAAACAATAAAGCCTTAAAAAAAGCATGAGATAATAAATGAAAATAAGCAAGAATAGGAAAACCTATAAATAAGGAACTCATTATTAAACCAAGTTGACTTAATGTAGAAAGAGCAATAATCTTCTTTAAATCGTATTCAAAATTAGCACCTAAACCAGATATAAATATAGTCAATACTGATAAAAGCAAAAAAATAGAAACATCATAACTCAAAATAAAATCACTAAAACGAATTAACAAATAAACCCCTGCAGTAACTAAAGTTGAAGAGTGAACTAAGGCAGATACAGGAGTAGGAGCTGCTATAGCCGCCGGAAGCCATGAAGAAAAAGGAATTTGAGCACTTTTAGTAAAAGCAGCTACCACTATTAAAAATAAAATTCAAGAATAAAAATTACAAGTAAGATACAAATAATAAATATAATTTCAACTACCAAAATTAATAAATCAAGCAATAGAGATTAAAATAGCAACATCACCAATTCGATTAGTCAAAACCGTTAATATGCCTGCATTATATGACTTATAATTCTGAAAATAAATTACTAAACAATAAGAAACTAAACCTAAACCATCTCAACCTAAAAGAATGCTAATTAGATTAGGACTAATAATAAGTAAAAATATAGATATAACAAATAACAATACAATATAAAGAAACCGTAATTTATAAATATCGTTTATTATATAAGATCTTCTATAATAAATAACCATAGACGAAATAAATAAAACACAACCCAAAAAGATTATGGATATTCAATCAATCAATAAAGTTATATAAACACCAACAGAATTTAATCTTAAAATTTCCCAATCCAGAAAAATCAATAAGTTATTCATCAGTAAATAAATACCTCATATAAACGTAAACAACCCTATAAAAAAAACAATAGAAAATCAAAACTTATACTTACAAATAAAATTAATGGGCTTGAAATAATAATTATACCAGTAATACCACAAATTACTATTCTATTTTATTTGAACTATTCAAACCCTATAAACAATAAGAAAATATATCAAATTTTAATACAAGAACATTTAAAGGAATTCAATGAAAAATAATTAATAAATACTCTCGAATATTTACAGAATATAAAAACAATAAACCCTTATAAAACATACCATGTTGAGTTACTGAATATAAATAAATACTATAACAACAACTAAAAAATGAAGCTAATATTAAAAAGGGGAAAGATATGGAACTATTTCAAGCAATAACCCCATTAATAATATAAATTTCACCTATAAGATTTAAAGAAGGGGGTCTCGCCATATTATTTACACATAATAAAAATCATAATAAAGATAAATTAGGCATAAAAGTTAATATCCCCTTATTAATATATAAACTACGACTATGTCTACGCTCATAAATTAAATTAGCTAAACAAAATAAACCTGAAGAACAAAAAGCATGGCCAATCATAACAATCAATGAACCAATAAAACCATAAATATTAAATACAAAAATCCCAGCAATTACTAAACCTATATGAGAAACAGAAGAATAAGCAATCAAAGACTTTATATCTGTCTGATATAAACACAAAATACCTACTATAAAAGAACCAAATAATGTAATACCTACAATAAAAAAAGAGTAACTCACAGAACTATAATTAATAAATATAAAAACCCGAAATAAACCATATCCCCCTAATTTCAATAAAATAGCAGCTAAAATTATAGAACCAGAAATAGGAGCTTCCACATGAGCCTTTGGCAATCAAAAATGAACAAATACTATAGGTATTTTAAATAAAAAGGCCAAAATTATAGAAATATAAAGATAAAAATTAATATCAACCACAATTAATCAAAAATTTAAAGAATTAACAACAGATATAATATAAAAGATACCTAATAATAAAGGAAGAGATGCAAATAAAGTATAAAATAATAAATAATAACCAGCTAACAAGCGCTCAGGCTGATACCCCCACCCTAAGATCAAAAAAAGGGTGGGGATAAGGGAGGATTCAAAGGAGATATAGAAAATCAATAGATTGTCAGACATAAAAGTTACTAATAAACAACCCCCTAATAAAATTAAAATAAAAAGAAATTCCTTGTATATAGTATTATTTAAATAAATCCTGTAACTGGCAATAACTATTAAAAATAAAATTCAATAAGTTAAAGAAATTAATCTATAAGAAATTAAATCACAACCAAAAAATCCTCTAATATTGGATATAATAGTAGAAGTATAAGAAGTAAATGTGAAAATAAAAAAGATAAGTATTAAAGATAAGGTGAATAGTCACCAATTACCAATTAAAGGGATTATAAAAGCAGAGTATAATAATAACTTTATCATCTTAAAATTGATATACTTAAAAGATAGTCATTACCCTGTCTACGAACTATTTTGACTAAAATAGATAAACCTAAAGCACCTTCACAAACTGAAAAGACTAAAAAAATTAAAGAATAATATAACTCATAACCATACAATATTATTAACAATACCATAACATAAAACACAGATAATACCATAAATTCTAATCTTAACAAAGTTAATAATAAATGATTACGTGAATAACAAAAAGTAATAATTCCACAAACTATAGGAATAATTATTAAAAAAAAAATAGACATAAGTTTTAATAGTTTAAATTTAAAAACAATGATCTTGTAAATCATAAATAGGGGAACCTTTAAAACTTCAGTAAAAAACTTAACAATTTATCTTTAATCTCCAAAATTAATATTTTATTTAAACTATTCACTGATATATTGATTATATTTTTTTATTCACTCATAACTACACTATCAATTATGTTTTTATGATTAAAACACCCTATAAGAATAGGATTCATCCTTATTTTACAGACAATTAATATTGCTATAATCACAGGAATAATACTGAGTAATTTTTTCTTCTCATATATTATTATTATTATTATGCTAAGAGGAGTACTAGTATTATTCATCTATATGTCAAGAATAGCATCAAATGAAAAATTTAGCTCTTCTATAAACATAATAATTAGATTCATCATTATTATAGTAATAATAATAAGTATCTCTAAAAATGTAACAATAATATATTACCCTAAAAATGATAACATAAAATACACTATAATAACATTAATAAAATTATTCAACTCCACATCGGCATATATAACAATCATAATAATTATTTATTTACTATTAACAATAATCATTGTATCCTACATTGCAAATAGACAAGAAGGACCTCTTCGAATAAAAATTTATGAACAAACCACTACGAAAAACTCACCCTTTATTTAAAATTATTAATAGATCTCTAGTAGATCTTCCTTCCCCCTCCCTATTATCATTATGATGAAATTTCGGATCTTTATTAGGGATATGCTTGATAATCCAGATTATCACAGGAGTGTTATTAGCTATACATTATACAGCCAACATTGAACTAGCCTTTAATAGAGTAGTGCACATTTGTCGAGACGTTAATAACGGATGATTATTACGATATACTCATGCAAATGGAGCTTCATTATTTTTTATTTGCTTATACTTACATGTTGGACGTGGAATATATTATGGATCATATAAATTATTAATAACCTGAAACACAGGGGTGTTATTATTATTTATAACTATAGGAACCGCTTTCCTAGGCTACGTATTACCTTGAGGACAGATATCATTGTGAGGAGCAACTGTTATCACCAATTTATTATCCGCTATTCCTTATTTAGGTAACACACTAGTAAAATGATTATGAGGGGGATTTTCAGTAGATAACGCCACTTTAACACGATTCTTCGCCTTACATTTCTTATTACCATTTATTATTTCCGCATTAGTAATAATCCATCTCCTATTTTTACATCAAACAGGAAGAAATAACCCTTTAGGATTAAATAGAAATTATGATAAAGTACCATTCCATCCTTACTTTTCTATCAAAGATCTTATAGGAGTTATAATTACATTAATAATATTAACAGCCTTAATTTTAATGGAACCTCAATTATTAGGAGACCCTGAAAACTTTATCCCCGCTAACCCATTAGTAACCCCTGTACATATTCAACCAGAATGATATTTTTTATTTGCTTATGCTATCCTACGATCAATTCCAAATAAATTAGGAGGAGTAATAGCTATAATAATATCAATTGCTATCATTTTAGTTCTGCCATTCTTAAATAAAAGAAAATTTCAAGGAAATACATTTTACCCATTAAATAAATTAATATTTTGATTCTTTGTCATAATCATAGTTATATTAACATGAATTGGAGCCCGCCCCGCAGAAGAACCATATATTCTTACAGGACAACTATTAACAGTTATATATTTTATATATTTTTTAATCAATCCATTAACATTAAAATTATGAGATAAATTACTTAACCATAATTAAGTCAATAAGTTTTAGATAAACAAATACCTTGAAAGTATAAAATGAAGGTTAAATTCCCTCATTGACTTCCTAACTGATATTACCCACTTAACTTAGTGGAATAATCTCCTAACGAAACTAAACATAAAATCCCTAAATAAAAAAATAATATGTTCAAAGAAAGAGGTAAAAAAACCCTTCAAGTTAAATATATTAATTTATCATAACGAAACCGAGGTAAAGTCCCTCGAACTCAAATAAATCAAAAAATAATTAAAAGAACCTTTAAATAAAATATAATAGAAAATAAGTCACAACCAAGAAATATAACAGCAGTTAATATTCTTATAAAAATAATATTTATATATTCAGATAAAAAGATAAAAGCAAAACCACTCCCTCTATATTCAACATTAAATCCTCTAACCAACTCTCTTTCCCCTTCAGCAAAATCAAAAGGTGCTCGATTAGTCTCCGCCAAACAAGAAGATAATCAACAAAAAAATAAAGGGAAAGAAAAAAAGATAAATCAGACATAACATTGATAAAACATAAAATCAATTAAGTTAAAACTAAAAACAAAAATAATTAAACAAATTATAATCAAAGCCATTCTAACTTCGTAAGAAATAGTTTGAGCCACACAACGAAGACTCCCTAAAAGAGCATAATTAGAATTAGAAGACCAGCCACTCAATATAACACCATAAACCCCTAAACCAGTACAACATATAAAAAATAAAATACCATAATTAAAATTATACAGGTTAACAAGTATAGGGTAAAGACATCATATGACAATAGATAATATCAGCATAAAAACTGGAGAAAAATAATAAACAATAAAATTAGACTTATAAGGAAAAGTTTGCTCCTTAAAGAATAATTTCAATCCATCAGAAAAAGGTTGTAATAAACCTATAAAACCTACTTTATTAGGGCCTTTACGTAATTGAATATATCCTAAAACCCTGCGCTCTAATAAAGTAACAAACCCTACTGAAATCAATATACACAAAATAATAACTAAATAAGAAATTAAAAATATTACTAAATGTAATGATATCATTACTTAAATAAATTCTAAATTTACCGCATTAATCTGCCAAAATAGTAAATTAATATAAATCATAATAAAAATTAATTTAATTCAACATATGGTCCTTTCGTACTAAAATGTAATTTATTTATTAAGGATAGAAACCAACCTGGCTCACGCCGGTCTGAACTCAGATCATGTAAAATTTTAAAGGTCGAACAGACCTAGTATTAGAACTACTGCACCCTAAACTAATTTTAATCCAACATCGAGGTCGCAAACTCCTTTATCGATTTGAACTCTTAAAAGAAATTACGCTGTTATCCCTAAGGTAATTTAATCTTATAATCCTAAATCAGGATCAATAATATATCAATCAATAAAAAATAAAAAAAGAAAGTTAACCCAATTTCCCTGTCGCCCCAACAAAATTTAATAAATATTAAATTAAAATAAACTTAAACCAAAAATTAATATAATATCCATTAAATAAAATTCTATAGGGTCTTCTCGTCCTATAAATTAATTTAAGCTTTTTAACTCAAAAATTAAGTTCATAAATATAAGTATAAAGAAAGATTACACTTTGTCAAACCATTCATACAAGCCTACAATTAAAAGACAAATGATTATGCTACCTTCGCACAGTCAAAATACTGCGGCTATTTAAAGTTATTATTAATAACCATCATTGAGCAGGCTCGACTTGAAATATATATAACCTCAAGACATGTTTTTGATAAACAGGCAAGCGTAATTGTTGCCGAGTTCCTGTATACTATTTTTCAAAATTACTAATTCTATCATTATTACTTTAAAAATAAAATTTAATTAAAAATTTTAATAATAATTTAAATATATATATTAAATAAATAATAAAGTAAAGATAACTATAACGAAATAAATAATGGATGTTACTAAACCTAAAAACTTCACTAATAATACAAGATATTATAAATATAAAATAGAGCTTATCCCCTATTATATTAGATTATTATAATATAAACTAATTTAATTTAGCATATAAATTAAATAATCCTGAATTAAATTCATTTATTAAAAAACCAGATATTTAAAACTGAATAAAATATCTTTCCCAATTAAAATTTATTAATGATTATGAAACAAAAACTAACAATTTCAATTATCTCTTCTAATTTCGGGATAATTTATTATTAATAAAAATAAATTGATAAACCCTGATGCAAAAGGTACAATAAATAAAAAATACTTTTATAATAATAATACATATACCCCTTACAGTACAATAAACTATAAATATAATTGTAGCCTCTTCTATAAAATATACTAAAGCCCTTAATCTCAAGTTATTTCTAACAATAAATAAATAAATAAAATTATGAATTAAATATATAATAATCAAATCAATTTGAATCGCACAAATAAAATTATTAATGTAAATAATAATTGCTACTATAGCTTAATTTGTATAATTCCAGGCCCACCTTCCGATAGGCCTACTTTGTTACGACTTATCTCATCTTAAAAATGAGAGCGACGGGCGATGTGTACTCAACCTAGAACAAATATCATAATTAAAATATAATAATCATTACAATCAAATCCAATTTCATAAATAATAATACAATTTATAAAATAATCCAATATTGAAAATAAATGTAACCCATCTCAAGCTTTAATATAGTTGCACCTTGACCTGATATAAAATTTATTAAAAGTTAAAGAGAATAAATTCTAATAAAACACTCAATAAACAGAGATATACAAACAAAATTAAAGTAAAATTTATCGTGGATTATCGATTACAGGACAGGTTCCTCTGAAAAGATTAAGTCACCGTCAAATTCTTTTAATTTAAAGATCATAACTATTAATACTAGAGATTTACAATTTAAATTTATAATAATAGGGTATCTAATCCTAGTCTAAGAAATAAATTTCATATATTTATCTCAATCATTTTCAAATAAACCTAACTACATAAAACAAATTTAAATTTCACTTAAAAATAAAGTCAAATTTAGTCAAATATACATATTACCTATAAATATATCCCCAAAATAATGGAAATGACTAATTGTATAACCGCAGCTGCTGGCACAATTTTTGCTAGTCAAAATAAAACAAACTGTATCTTTAAAAATAAAATTTCACAATACTAAATACTGCCACTATATAAGTAAAATTATCATTTAGATAAATTTACTAAACAAAATCTAAGAACCGCATGTATAAGTTTAATTTTTAACCATTAAAATCCATACTAGAATCAAATATATCCTAAAATTAACTTTTTCAAAAGTGGCGCACTTATGGGTACCCCCTCGCTACTCTCGGTCTCTCTACCTCCCGGTCTCCGGTCCCGGTCGGGGCGGACATGCGAATATTTCAATAGTTGGTACCAACATATATCAGTTACATCAGTGTTATCCTCACATTATGCTCGTTGCACATACATCTAATCCAGTTCCTGGCTCAGACATTGTCCTCGCAATAAAGTCTAACTGCTCTCCCTTATATTTAAGTAATTTATTTATTTAAATACTTGAAGTTTGTCAGATTCTCTGAGACAACCTAGTTACTGTACTAGTATCTTCCACTATCCTAAAATAGTTCCATATCTTTCCCCCCAGCCGTTAGGGCCCTGGCGGTCCCCCCCTGCATGCGTCCCCAGCGTAGATCAATTTATCTCCCCCAAGATATAAAAAGGTCTACTTCGCAGCAAGAAGTTTCTGTAATTAATTAATCAACTTCATTAGTGAGGAACAGATTTTCTTTAGCCCTCTAATCATAGGTACTTACTAAAAAAGGCCATTAATCATATACCAAGAGTAAGAAAATGTTCCTAAATAACAAAGATTATTTTATTAATTATAATAACTTATGACCCCCACATAGGAAATTATGATATGCAGACACACGTATATACACAAGCAGGTGCGCACCTGCACACACACACACGTAAAATATAAATTATGAATAAAATCATAAATAATCAAATCTAAATTCATCAATTTGAAAATATATATTTATGTAAATTTATAAATTAATTATCACAAATATAGATATAATCACATGAATAAATATGATCTCAATAAATAAAATTATGAATTATAAATTTATTAATCTGAAATTCATCAATTTGAAAATATATATTTATGTAAATTTATAAATTAATTATCACAAATATAGCTGCAATTACATGAATAAATATGATCTCAATAAATAAAATTATGAATTATAAATTTATTAATCTGAAATTCATCAATTTGAAAATATATATTTATGTAAATTTATAAATTAATTATCACAAATATAGCTGCAATTACATG